AAACAGCAATCGGGCCGGAGAATGCGATTGCATTATAAGGTCGCAATTGAACAGACCGAGCAAGCTCGAATTGGCGTAACATGAAACCTATTAGTCCGAAAGCGCCGTGTAGAGCAACAAAAGTCCACAGACCGCCCAGCTGGCACCAACGAGTAAAATCTCCTTGTGCTTCAGGACCCCATAGTAACAATAAAGAATGCGCTAAACTATTAGCAGGAGTCGAAACTGCGGCCGTTAAGAAATTACAGCCTTCCAAATAGGAACTGGCCAACCCATGGGTATACCACGAAGTTACAAAGGTTGTACCCGTGAACCAACCCCCCAAAGCGAAATAGGCACAAGGGAAGAGCAATAGACCGGACCAGCCTACAAAAACGAAACGGTCCCTCCGTAACCAGTCATCCATACTATCAAATAAATCCTTTTCGTCTTTGGGAAATTTACCAACGGCTATAGTCATAGCGATCCTCCTATTCAACTACTTCGACCATTTCCGAGCACCTTGTAGGATTTTCGGGGCGTCGGAAGATTTGATCATTTCTCTATGATTTCTCTTGCACTGCCCCTTCCAAGGGGTTTCGAAGATAAAAATTTGGTTATTGGCCCATAAACTCACCTAGGGAAATCTATGAACTCCGTTTGATTATTCTTTGTTTCCAAGCATATGAACCGTGAATTGTCTTCTTATGACCGATCAATCCAATTGATGAATCTTTTCAAATCACTTTTGAAGGAACAAGCGACCCTCCTCTCACTACTAATCGACCGCAGACCTACCTCCCTCTTGTTCGATTCAATAATGTTATTCTTAGATCTTGTTAGTGAGATTGAGAAAAAGAAAGCTATTTCTAGATTGTTCTAATTTCTAGGTATACTAAACTATTCCAATTCCATAATCAATTTCTTCATTTTTTTTTTGGACTGTCTTCTTTGTTATATCTCCTTTTCTTGCAGATAACTGGAAAACCCGAGTGTCGATCTTCCTACGGTCAAAACAAAAAAGACATTTTCTATTGAGTCTTATCTCTTAGATAGAGAGATGGTTTGCTATTTTTTCGGTCAATTCCATAGACAAATACAAGACTGGAAATCAAAGTCTCTTTCTCGCATCTATTCTCCATTAAACTCTGGTAACATCCCGGATGCATCAATATAGAAATGTTTGGTCCATGAATCTGCGATCTGATAACTATCCATCTAAATCTATTTAGAGTTTAGATATAGTAGAAATTCATATTGATCTGGAAGCAAAACAAAAAAAGATGGTGGAAATGGCTCTTATCTTGTTACTTTGAATTGAATAAAGGGTTCTCTGTATCTCTATAGGAAGGAAATCCACCCTTATTCCCAGAGAAAAGCTAGCAACAAAACAAGAAAGTGGAATCTGAAATATTGGCCAATTCTTTCGGAGACCAAAGAAATGAAATTCAAAAAGAAGAGGAGTGGGCTGGTCCAATTCAAATTTCATCTCTATCGAATTTGAATATCAGAATAGCGGATATAGTCATAATTAAACGGGCCAGGTCCACTTACTTTTTCTTTTGTTGATTTCAAATCTTTCCAATGGATTTGATTGATAGAGATTTTGGATGATTTAAGGGGCGGCTTAGGATTATTCAGAATAATGCAAATTTACTGAACAAACGTTCCATTTTCGAACCAGAACTACTATACTATAGCTCAGTATAATGCTAACGTATTATCCAGTTAGTTCCTTTTTTTTATTCCAAAAAAACTCTATACTATGACTGTTTCTCAAAAGAAATTAGGAAAAAAACCAAAGCCCCTTATCGGATTTGAACCGATGACTTACGCCTTACCATGGCGTTACTCTACCACTGAGTTAAAGGGGCTTATTTTCTTTCATTTTCGAACGAATTACTATGTTGTAGTTGTAGCTATTTTATCTACACGCATTATTCTATTCTCTATTCTATAGAACTAGAGAATTAGAAAGAATAGAGAATAATATATTACTATAGAATGTCATATTATTTATTAGTATTATTTTCTTTATTATTCTATGCTATAGTAATTATTTATATATCTATATATATTACTATTTTTGAATAGAATATTTCAATTGCATTTTATTATTTAGGTTAGCTATTAGCTAGACGTATATCCGGTAGACTCGTAGCGACACATATTTTTGAATAAGCCAATAGATTTCCAATAGAGTGATTTTCCTAGCAAGTCTAGCGTAAAACGAACCAGCACCTAATTTCTTTTATCCCTAGTCAAAAAAAATGCACTTCGTTGATATATGATATACATGTACACTTACCAATTCGACATAAAAAACATTTCCAGCAACATAGTTGATTGAATAAGAATAATGTGATGCAGAGATTCTACTTGTCCCCTTGAACTACCTTCATTTTTTTCTTCGAAAAAGGCAGAATTTTTGTTTGATAACTTCTCGATCTTGCTTACGAGAATGGGGATTTTAAGGAACCATTCATGAATAGGAATAACGAATCTGAAAATTCTATACAATTACAATTATGAAAAACGGAAAGATTCCTTAGATCTAATCATTCCATTATATTGACAATTTCGAAAAATGAGCATACTATGATGCTAGTATGAGGGCGGTTGGGAAAGTGGGCCCCCATCGTCTAGTGGTTTAGGACATCTCTCTTTCAAGGAGGCAGCGGGGATTCGAATTCCCCTGGGGGTAGGGTACTACGAAAGGAAGTTGATCATGGATTACCAATAAGTCGAAATTGGATTCTTCCTGGGTCGATGCCCGAGCGGTTAATGGGGACGGACTGTAAATTCGTTGGCAATATGTCTACGCTGGTTCAAATCCAGCTCGGCCCAAAAATTCGCCAATCTACCAAGCGATGGTATAACCCATTTGATAAATACCCCATACGAAGATAAAAGAGAATTCCATTTTATGCTAGATCCCTTATTTCGCTGGGATTGTAGTTCAATTGGTTAGAGCACCGCCCTGTCAAGGCGGAAGCTGCGGGTTCGAGCCCCGCCAGTCCCGATGGATCCAATATCAAAAAATGCATCAATTCACTTTTTTCTTTCTATGAACTATGCTTTCTATGAACTATGCTTTCTATGAACTATGAAAGGGTGTCGGGGACCTAATTTCATTCCCAAAGAAAAAGGGGAGTTTCGAACTTAAGTCTTTTTTTTTTCGCTTTTCTTTTTAAGTTTGTAACTAGGTGACTAATCGAAGTGAAAGGACAATCTGATAATACTTCATCAGATGATTCATTGTACAAGGAAGGCGTAAGGTAAGTTATAGAAAAAAACAAACAGATGATAAATAAAGGAATTTTGGAAGGAATTTTGGATGGATTGGGTCAGGAATCCAAATGGAATTTGGATTCGGTATGGAGAAAATAACTTCCTATGTTATAATATTATACTATTCAAGTCTCGACGACAAATTTATTTGGTAGATTAGATATTGTTATTCGTGATATTATTGATCTGATTCAGGACCATTGAGAAGTAATTCATTCATTGAATTTACAGACGAAAGGTTTATCATCTCTAAGGGATTAAATCCCGAGTTATTGTGAAGTAAAAAAACCGATGAGATTATGGAAGTAAATATTCTTGCATTTATTGCTACTGCACTATTCATTCTAGTTCCTACCGCCTTTCTACTTATCATTTACGTAAAAACCGTTAGTCAAAATGATTAATGCTATGGAATTTGAATTTGAAAATTCGATTTCGTGTCTTAACTTAAATGAAATGAGCGGACTTTAATCGTCAATATTGTATTTGATAGTATGGTAAAAAAGAAATAGATGAATCTTTCTTTCTACCATACTATCTACCTCTTAGTGTATATCTATTTCTTAGCCTATAAAGTTTTTAATTTAGAATAAATTAAGTTTCTGTAGATCAATCTACAATTGTCTTTATATATGTGTATATGAATTCCATATATTTGTTTGAAATTCACAAAAGACCCCGATTTGCTACATCTATTCCTTCCAATCATCCGAATCCCTTTCTTTTCGATAGACAAAGAGGGGAATCGCTGAAATATCTCTTTGATTCAAAGAGTATGCTTCATCTCATAGATTCTTCAGTTGGAGTTCAATGGGATAAATTCAGACATTTTTTTATTTTGAATAGTTCAAAACGAGTTTGAGAATGATCTATAAAACAAAAGCTACGCTTTTATTCCTCAACTCAATTAGTAATACTTTTAGAGCCCACTTCTTCCCCACACTACGAGTGAAAGGGAAAATGTAAAGACTACCATTAAAGCAGCCCAAGCGAGACTTACTATATCCATGTGAATTATGTCCCCTATCTCTATAAATACAAAGGAATTTTTCCATTATTTCTCACTAATAATAATGGAATCAACGGTGCAGAGTCAAAACAAAAAGGGATTCTGTTTGAACACTATTGAGAAATCAACCCCCGATGGATTCGGATTTCAGATTAAACACAAGTAAGATATAAGTACATCCCAAGGAAGTGGGAACATGCCGGAATACGAATAAAATAACAAAAAAATGCCCTCTTTTCGATAAAAGTCAATTATCGATCCAATATGGACAAGATCGATTCTTTAGACATTCCCTTAGTGATAGAAGGGAATCGTGAAGTCTTGATAGCCCCTCTGCCGGTTGATTTGACTATTCGAATCAAACAAAGTATCAACAGTCTGTTTCCTCTTCTTCTCGCGGGTAATCATTCTGCGGGTTATATCAGCAGAACAGAAGAGAAGAAGAAATTTCGAAGTTTTTTGTTTGTTGATCAGGCGACACCCAGATTTGAACTGGGGAAAAAGGATTTGCAGTCCCCCGCCTTACCGCTCGGCCATGTCGCCAAAATGATACAAAATAGATGAGAAAATTTTTCCGGATTACTGCATTTTTATTGTACTTGTATTTTGACTTCCCTTTTCCTTAATACTTTTCCTAAAGCAAACACCCCTCTTGCACTTTTGTATTTGATCCACGCCCTCAATTGATTATCTCATATCTGAAAATCCACCTTTGATTTTTCAATAGAAAAATGAGACAATTAGCATTGTGAATTTTCAGTCGACAAATTGGAACCATTAACTATTTCCCCTTACTTTTAATTCATGAACAATCCTGGGATTTGAATCGCCAATTTGTGTTTTACTTTTTACTAATGACATAAAAATAAAAAATACAAACTGAGACAGAACTAATTAGTCTTTATTTTTTCCATCAAAAAACCCTTCTCCATTTCCATTATAACAAAATAGATGAGTATATGTAAACCCCAGAACAAAAATTGTTACACAGAGATATAGGATTTAGATATGTTATCGATAGGGAATTGTCATAAAATTATCCTATCTCACTTGAATTTGGAATTCCCTATTTTTTTTTTTCATAGAAATTATCTTATGAGAAGCACGACCCCAGGTTGTCCCAAAATAAAATAAAAAATAAAAGAGAAGTTGGGTAGTCGAGCTATCTGTGTGTTTACTAAATGCAAACCGTCTTCTACTCAAAAAAATCAAAAAAAGTAAAGCTACAAAAATATCTCTTCTCTACGAATCGTTTTTTCCCAATGCAATCCCTAACATAAGCAAACGCTGTGAAGGGCTATATCTATCCAACCCAACTATTTTTCTCAAATTCGAATATGTAATATCCTAATAATGGTAGAATTTGAATAATTTTATTAAGGCTATTCTATCCAAAATCCTACGACTTTCTTACTATTTATTAATATCTTAATAAGTCTAAGTAACAGAATTATATTTCGAGGACTATTTTCTCAATTCCTTTCTGTTTGGATCTCTCAAAACTTTCCATTTAAGTAGAAAATTCTCTTTATTCCTGCGTTCATATGTAGTTGGTACATTTCATGCCAATATAGGCAGTTGGGTAAAATTTCATGTGATTCAGTAAACAGAACAGAATAGAAATTCCATCAGTGCTAGATCGTCGATCTAATTCGATGAAGAATGTGCTTACTACTTAATAATAGAATATAATAGAATGGGATTTTTTTAGAAATGGGAAATGCAAAATGCTGGGGGGTGCAAATGAGGGAATGTCTACAATACCTGGATTTAATCAGATCCAATTTGAAGGATTTTGTAGGTTCATTGATCAGGGTTTGACAGAAGAACTTTCTAAGTTTCCAAAAATAGAAGATACAGATCAAGAAATCGAATTTCAATTATTTATGGAAAGATATCAATTGGTAGAACCATTGATAAAGGAAAGAAATGCTGTGCATGAATCACTCACCTATTCTTCGGAATTATATGTATCCGCAGGATTAATTTGGAAAACCCGTAAGGATATGCAAGAACAAACTATTTTGATTGGAAACATTCCTCTAATGAATTCCCTGGGAACCTTTATAATAAATGGAATATATCGAATTGTAATCAATCAAATACTGCAAAGTCCCGGTATTTATTACCGGTCAGAATTGGACCATAATGGGATTTTGGTCTATACCGGCACCATAATATCAGATTGGGGAGGAAGATCAGAATTAGAGATTGATAGAAAAGCAAGAATATGGGCTCGCGTGAGTAGGAAACAAAAAATATCTATTCTAGTTCTATCATCAGCTATGGGTTCGAATCTAAGAGAAATTCTAGACAATGTTTATTATCCTGAAATTTTTTTGTCTTTTCTGAACGATAAGGAGAGAAAAAAAATGGGATCAAAAGAAAATGCCATTTTGGAGTTTTATCAACAATTTGCTTGTGTCGGCGGGGATCCGGTATTTTCTGAATCCTTATGTAAGGAATTACAAAAGAAGTTCTTTCAACAAAGATGTGAATTAGGAAGGATTGGTCGACGAAATATGAACCGAAGGTTGAACCTTGATATACCCCAGAATAATAGATTTTTGTTACCACGAGACCTATTGGCAGCCGCCGATTATTTGATCGGACTCCAATTTGGAATGGGTACACTTGACGATATGAATCATTTGAAAAATAAGCGCATTCGTTCTGTAGCGGATCTTTTACAAGATCAATTCGGATTATCTCTGGTTCGTTTAGAAAATGTGGTTCGAGCAACTATATGTGGAGCCGTTCGCCATAAATTAATACCAACTCCTCAGAATTTGGTAACCTCAACTGCATTAACAACCACTTATGAATCTTTTTTTGGTTTACACCCCTTATCTCAAGTTTTAGATCGAACAAATCCATTGACACAAATAGTTCATGGACGAAAATTGAGTTATTTAGGTCCCGGAGGACTGACAGGACGAACTGCTAGTTTTCGGATACGAGATATCCATCCTAGTCACTATGGTCGTATTTGCCCAATTGACACATCGGAGGGAATCAATGTTGGACTTATTGGATCCTTAGCAATTCATGTGAGGATGGGTCATTGGGGATCTCTAGAAAGCCCGTTTTATGAAATTGCAGAAAGATCAACAGGGTTACGACTGCTTTATTTATCGCCAGGTAGAGATGAATACTATATGTTAGCGACAGGAAATTCTTTGGCGTTGAGTCGGGATATTCCGGAAGAGCAGGTTGTTCCA